CTTGCGTAGCTTAACTAAAGCATGACACTGAAGCTGTTAAGATAAACCCTAAAAAGTTTCACAAGCACAAAGGCTTGGTCCTGACTTTATTGTCAGCTCTTACTATACTTATACATGCAAGTATCTGCCCCCCTGTGAGAATGCCCATAACGCCCTACTGGGGCAAAGGAGCCGGCATCAGGCACGCATCCCGCAGCCCACAACGCCTTGCTTAGCCACACCCCTAAGGGAAATCAGCAGTAATAGACATTAAGCAATAAGTGAAAACTTGACTTAGTTAAAGTAAACCTGGGTCGGTAAAAACTCGTGCCAGCCACCGCGGTTAGACGAGAAACCCAAGTTGACAAACAACGGCACAAAGCGTGGTTAGGAAACCCCATAAAACTAAAGCCAAACCCTTTCATGGCCGTTATACGCATCCGAAAGCACGAAGCCCGACAACGAAAGTGGCTTTATCCCCCTGAACCCACGAAAGCTAAGGAACAAACTGGGATTAGATACCCCACTATGCTTAGCCCTAAACATTGACCTTAACCCTAACAAACATCCGCCCGGGTATTACAAACATGAGTTTAAAACCCAAAGGACTTGGCGGTGCTTAAAACCCCCCTAGAGGAGCCTGTTCTAAAACCGATAACCCCCGTTAAACCTCACCCTTCCTTGTTAATCCCGCCTGTATACCTCCGTCGTCAGCTTACCCTGTAAAGGCCACATAGTAAGCAAAATCGGCACAGCCCAGAACGTCAGGTCAAGGTGCAGCGCATGGTAGGGGTAGAAATGGGCTACATTCGCTAGCCCCTAGCGAACACGAATGGCGCACTGAAACATGGCGCCTAAAGGAGGATTTAGAAGTAAGCCAGAAATAGAGCGTCTCGCTGAAACTCGGCCCTTAAGCGCGCACACACCGCCCGTCACCCTCTCCTAGCACCCCCCCCCCCCTCCTGTTTTAATAAAAAACTACCCCGCTAAAAGAAGAGGAAAGTCGTAACATGGTAAGTGTACTGGAAAGTGCGCTTGGTTAAAACAGAGTATAGCTAAACTACAGAATAGCATCTCCCTTACACTGAGAAGTCATTCGTGCAACCCGAATTACCCTGACACCAACAAACTAGCCCAATACCCCTAAAATTAACAAATCAATATTTATACCCCCTAAAACACCCCCTAAACTTAATTAAAATATTCTTTCCCTCAGTACGGAAGACAGAACAGGAACTACGGAGCAATAGAAAAAGTACCGCAAGGGAAAGCTGAAAAAGAAATGAAACAAACCAGTTAAGACTACAAAAGCAGAGATAAAACCTTGTACCTTTTGCATCATGATTTAGCCAGAAACTTCAAGCAAAGAGCTCTTTAGTTTGAAACCCCGAAACTGCGCGAGCTACTCCAAGCCAGCCTAAAAATAGGGCACACCCCCCTCTGTGGCAAAAGAGTGGGAAGAGCTTTGAGTAGAGGTGACAAACCTACCGAGCTCAGTTATAGCTGGTTGCCTGAGAATTGAATATAAGTTCAGCCTCCCAACTTCTTTATTCTTAAGCCCAGCCGCCACGGCTAGCAACCCCTAAGGACAACAAGAAGAAGAGAGAGTTAGTCAAAGGGGGTACAGCCCCTTTGAAAAAGACACAACTTTTCCAGGAGAGTATGGATCAAATTTACTCAAGGAACTATGTTAAAGTGGGCCTAAAAGCAGCCATCTTTTTAAAAAGCGTTAAAGCTCAGACATCCTACCCCCCCCCATTATCCTGATATTCCCCTCCAACCCCCCTAATTATACCAGGCCGTCCTATAAACATAGGAGTGACCATGCTAATATGAGTAATCAGGAAGTCAAGACCTCCTCATCGCGCATCTGTAAATCGGAACGGACACACCACCGAACATTAACGGCCCCAATACAAAGAGGGTATTAAACACTCTACTAAAACACTAGAAATACCTTTAAACCCAAACCGTTTAACCTACACAGGAGCGCACTTAAATGAAAGACTAAAAGAAAAAGAAGGAACTCGGCAAACCCCTAAGCCTCGCCTGTTTACCAAAAACATCGCCTCTTGCTACACCCCGTATAAGAGGTCCTGCCTGCCCAGTGACACTAAGTTAAACGGCCGCGGTATTTTGACCGTGCAAAGGTAGCGCAATCACTTGTCTTTTAAATAAAGACCCGTATGAATGGCAAGACGAGGGCTTAACTGTCTCCTTTTTCCAGTCAATGAAATTGATCTTCCCGTGCAGAAGCGGGAATAAGTCCATAAGACGAGAAGACCCTGTGGAGCTTTAGACAATAGACCCGCTCATGTCAATCCTCTTAAATTAATACCGAGTAAACCAAATGGCCTCTGTTCTAATGTCTTCGGTTGGGGCGACCATGGGGAATTACAAAACCCCCACGTGGATTAGGAGCACCATCTCCCACCCTCCTACAAACCAGAGAAACACCTCTAGTTAACAGAAATTCTGACCTAAAATGACCCGGCAACGCCGATCAACGAACCAAGTTACCCCAGGGATAACAGCGCAATCCCCTTTCAGAGCCCATATCGACAAGGGGGTTTACGACCTCGATGTTGGATCAGGACATCCTAGTGGTGCAACAGCTACTAAGGGTTCGTTTGTTCAACGATTAAAGTCCTACGTGATCTGAGTTCAGACCGGAGTAATCCAGGTCAGTTTCTATCTATGAAGTGTTATCTCTTAGTACGAAAGGACCAGAGAAAAGAGGCCCATGCTACTGGCACGCCTCTCCCCTACCCGATGAAAAAATCTAAATCGAACAAGGGGGCACACTCCCTGAATAAAAATAATATTATGTTAGGGTGGCAGAGCCCGGAATTGCAAAAGACCTAAGCCCTTTCGACAGAGGTTCAAATCCTCTCCTTAACTATGCTTACAACTACGACTACACACATTCTCAACCCTCTGGCCCTCATCGTCCCCGTACTTCTAGCCGTTGCCTTTCTAACCCTCCTTGAACGAAAAGTTCTAGGATATATGCAGATACGAAAAGGTCCAAACATCGTCGGACCCTGAGGCCTTCTTCAACCCATCGCTGATGGGGTAAAACTCTTTATTAAAGAACCCATCCGCCCCTCTACATCTTCCCCAGTTTTATTTATTTTAGCCCCTATATTAGCCCTTACACTTGCTCTAACTCTTTGAACACCCATACCCATACCCTACCCCACCACAGACCTTAACCTAGGTATTCTTTTTATCCTTGCCCTCTCAAGCCTCGCCGTCTACTCAATTTTGGGATCAGGATGAGCCTCCAACTCAAAATATGCCTTAATTGGAGCTCTACGAGCCGTCGCCCAAACCATCTCTTATGAAGTTAGCCTAGGACTTATTCTTCTTGCAGTAATCATTTTTGCCGGCGGCTTCACCCTCCAAACCTTTCAAAACGCCCAAGAAAACACCTGAATAATCTTACCCGCCTGACCTCTAGCCGCAATGTGGTATATTTCAACCCTGGCCGAAACCAATCGAGCCCCCTTCGACCTGACAGAAGGCGAATCAGAGCTCGTCTCCGGGTTCAACGTAGAATACGCAGGAGGACCCTTCGCTCTTTTCTTTCTAGCTGAATACGCCAACATCCTTCTAATAAACACTTTTTCTACAATTTTATTCCTAGGTGCATCACGCATCCCAACCATGCCTGAGATTACCACTACAAATCTAATAACTAAAGCAGCCCTACTCTCGATCTTATTCCTGTGAGTCCGAGCCTCCTACCCACGCTTCCGATACGACCAACTAATACACCTTGTCTGAAAAAGTTTCCTCCCCCTCACACTAGCCCTAGTCATCTGACACCTTGCCCTCCCAACTGCCCTTGCAACTCTTCCCCCTCAACTATAAGGAGCCGTGCCTGAATAAAGGATCACTTTGATAGGGTGAATCATGAGGGTTAAAACCCCTCCGACTCCTTAGAAAAAGGGGACTCGAACCCCTACTTAGGAGACCAAGACTCCTCGTGCTCCCACTACACCATCTCCTAGTAAAGTCAGCTAAGTAAGCTTTTGGGTCCATACCCCACCAATGTAGGTTAAACCCCTACCTTTACTAATGAACCCACTTATCCTCACTATCCTGCTCACCAGCCTTGGGCTTGGCACCACTATCACATTTGCAAGCACCCATTGACTTCTGGCCTGAATAGGGTTAGAAATCAACACTCTTGCCATTATCCCCCTTATAGCCCAACGCCACCACCCACGAGCAGTAGAAGCAACAACAAAATATTTCCTAACTCAAGCCACTGCTGCCGCTATGATTTTATTTGCCGGCCTAACAAACGCCTGAATCACAGGAGAATGAACTATTCAACAAATAACCCACCCTCTCCCCACAACCATAGTCACTTTAGCCCTAGCCCTTAAAATCGGACTTGCCCCCTTACACTCATGACTACCCGAAGTCCTTCAAGGGCTTGAACTCACCACAGGCCTTATCTTAACCACTTGACAAAAACTAGCCCCTTTCGCCATCCTCCTCCAAATACAACACACTAACCCAAACCTACTCATTGCACTAGGTCTACTATCCACCCTCGTTGGGGGATGGGCAGGCCTCAACCAAACACAACTCCGAAAAATTCTAGCCTACTCCTCAATTGCACACCTGGGATGAATGATCCTTGTACTACAATACTCCCCGTCCCTCACCTTCTTTACACTAGTTATCTATTTCATTATAACCTTTTCAGCCTTTCTGATGTTTAAGCTTAATAATGCCACAAACATCAACACCCTAGCAACATCCTGAACAAAAACACCTGTTATCACATCCCTTTCTCCACTTATTCTTCTTTCTCTAGGGGGTCTCCCTCCCCTGTCAGGATTTATGCCAAAATGACTTATTCTTGATGAACTAACTAACCAAGAAATAAACGCACTAGCAACGATTACCGCACTTTCAGCCCTACTCAGCCTATACTTCTACCTCCGCTTATCACACGCCATAGCCCTAACCATGTTCCCCCACAACCTTACCGCTTCCACCCCTTGACGATTTACCCAAAACCAACTCTCACTCCCCCTGGCAACTTCTACCACTCTAACAATTTTTCTTCTACCACTAACCCCCGCTGTAATCTCCTTAATCTCGCTCTAAGGGACTTAGGTTAAAAACAGACCAAGAGCCTTCAAAGCCCTCAGCGGGGGTGAAAATCTCCCAGTCCCTAATAAGACTTACGGAACTCTACTCCGCATCTACTGCATGCAAAACAGACACTTTAATTAAGCTAAAGCCTTACTAGAAAGACAGGCCTCGATCCTATAAAAACTTAGTTAACAGCTAAGCGCCCTAACCAGCGAGCATCTATCTACTTTCCCCCGCCTTTATTAGACCTAAAGAAAGGCGGGGGAAAGCCCCAGCAGGCGTTAACCTGCCTCTCAAGATTTGCAATCTTACGTGTAACACCCTGGAGCTTGATAGGAAGAGGACTCAAACCTCTGTTTATGGGGCTACAACCCACCACTTACTCAGCCACCCTACCTGTGACAATCACACGCTGATTTTTTTCGACCAATCATAAAGACATCGGTACCCTCTATCTTGTATTTGGTGCCTGAGCCGGAATAGTTGGCACAGCCCTTAGCCTTCTTATCCGGGCCGAACTAAGCCAACCTGGCGCCCTGCTCGGGGACGATCAAATCTACAATGTAGTCGTCACCGCACATGCCTTCGTTATAATCTTCTTTATAGTAATACCTATCATAATCGGGGGCTTTGGAAACTGATTAGTACCACTAATAATTGGAGCCCCAGACATAGCCTTTCCCCGTATAAATAATATGAGCTTCTGATTGCTCCCCCCATCTTTTCTCCTCCTCTTAGCTTCTTCGGCGGTAGAGGCCGGAGCTGGAACAGGGTGAACAGTATACCCGCCTTTATCAAGCAACCTCGCCCACGCAGGAGCATCCGTAGACCTGACCATTTTTTCCCTTCACCTAGCAGGGGTCTCCTCCATCCTAGGAGCCATCAATTTTATCACAACCATCATCAACATGAAACCTGCTACCATGTCTATGTACCAAATCCCCTTATTTGTATGATCCGTGTTAATTACAGCTGTCCTCCTACTCCTCTCCCTCCCAGTCCTAGCAGCAGGTATCACTATACTCCTAACTGACCGAAACCTGAACACAACTTTCTTTGACCCCGCCGGAGGGGGAGACCCAATTCTTTATCAACACCTATTCTGATTCTTCGGTCACCCAGAAGTCTATATCCTGATTCTACCAGGCTTCGGCATAATCTCACACATTGTTGCATACTATGCTGGTAAAAAAGAGCCCTTTGGATACATGGGAATAGTCTGAGCAATAATAGCAATTGGCCTTCTAGGGTTTATTGTCTGAGCCCACCACATGTTTACAGTCGGAATGGACGTAGACACCCGAGCATACTTCACATCTGCAACAATAATTATCGCCATTCCCACTGGCGTAAAAGTATTCAGCTGACTAGCAACTCTACATGGCGGAAATATTAAATGAGACACCCCCCTCCTCTGAGCTCTGGGCTTTATTTTCCTTTTCACCATTGGAGGCCTGACAGGGATTGTTCTATCTAACTCCTCCCTAGACATTGTCCTTCATGACACTTACTACGTAGTGGCACATTTCCACTACGTTCTTTCCATAGGCGCAGTATTTGCCATCATAGCAGCTTTCGTTCACTGGTTTCCCCTGCTCTCAGGGTACACTCTCCACCCCTCCTGAGCTAAAATCCACTTCGGGGTAATATTTGCAGGAGTCAACCTCACATTCTTCCCCCAACACTTCCTGGGCCTGGCCGGTATGCCCCGCCGATACTCTGACTACCCAGACGCCTATACACTATGAAACTTAGTCTCATCCATCGGCTCAATAATATCACTAGTAGCTGTCATCATATTTTTGTTTATCCTTTGAGAAGCTTTCACCGCTAAACGAGAAGTCATGTCTGTAGAGCTAACCTCAACAAACATCGAATGACTTCATGGCTGCCCTCCGCCCTACCACACCTTTGAAGAGCCCGCCTTCGTCCAAGCTCGACATATTTAACGAGAAAGGGAGGAGTCGAACCCCCATAAACTGGTTTCAAGCCAGACACATAACTGCTCTGTCACTTTCTTCATAAGATTCTAGTAAAACTATTACATCTCCTTGTCAAGGAAAAGTTGTGGGTTAGACCCCCACGTATCTTAACCTTTAATGGCACATCCCTCTCAACTCGGATTCCAAGATGCAGCTTCACCCCTAATAGAAGAACTACTTCACTTTCACGACCACGCCTTAATAATCGTCTTCTTAATTAGCACATTAATTCTCTACATTATCATTGCCATAGTCTCAGCCAAACTCACAGACAAACTTATTCTGGACTCTCAAGAAATCGAAATTATTTGAACCGTCCTCCCCGCAGTAATCTTGATCTTTATTGCCCTCCCTTCCCTGCGAATTTTATACCTTATGGACGAAATCAATGACCCGCACCTTACAATTAAAGCAATAGGCCACCAATGATACTGAAGCTACGAATACACAGATTACGAAGACCTCGCCTTTGACTCTTATATAGTACCCACACAAGATCTCACCCCTGGCCAATTCCGGCTACTAGAGACAGACCACCGGATAGTAGTGCCCGTAGAATCCCCCATCCGAGTACTCATCTCTGCTGAAGACGTTCTTCACTCCTGAGCCGTCCCCTCCCTTGGACTTAAAATAGACGCAGTCCCCGGACGACTTAACCAAACCACTTTCATAACAAACCGACCAGGAGTATTCTACGGCCAATGCTCTGAGATCTGTGGCGCAAACCACAGTTTCATGCCAATCGTTATCGAAGCCGTCCCCCTTGAACACTTCGAAAACTGAACTTCCTTAATAATCGAAGACGCCTCACTAAGAAGCTAAACCGGTTAAAGCGTTAGCCTTTTAAGCTAAAGACTGGTGACTACCTCCCACCCTTAGTGGTATGCCACAACTCCACCCTACGCCTTGATTTACCTTTCTAGTCCTCGCATGACTAGTATTTTTTACCATCATGCCTTCAAAACTCCTGAGTTACTGATTCCCAAATGAGCCCACCTCCCCGGACTCAAAAATCCCTAATAGCAACCCCCAAAGCTGACTATGGTTTTAAGCCTGTTTGATCAATTCATATCCCCCACCCTCTTTGGAATTCCCCTTATTGCGCTAGCAATTCTTTTTCCACCACTACTACTTCCTACACCTACTCGTCAATGATTAAGTAGCCGAGCCCTAGACCTTATAGGATGGTTTTTAAAACGATTCACCCAGCAGTTACTCACCCCTCTCAACCAAGACGGCCACAAATGAGCACTGTTACTTACCTGCATAATAACATTCCTTCTATCAGTTAATCTGCTTGGTATACTTCCATACACCTTTACCCCTACCACTCAACTCTCAATTAATATAGGCTTTGCAGTTCCTATGTGACTAGCGACAGTAATTGTAGGAATACGAAATCAACCAACACATGCTCTAGCCCACCTCCTTCCAGAAGGAACACCCACCCCTCTTATCCCTGTCTTAATTATTATCGAAACCATTAGCCTGCTCATTCGACCTTTAGCCCTGGGAGTACGACTTACCGCTAATCTAACAGCGGGGCATCTTCTTATGCATCTCATCTCATCTGCCTTCATAGTCCTTATTAACCCCCTACCAACTGTTGCCTTCCTAACAATGATCTTACTCACTCTCTTAACCCTCTTAGAATTTGCTGTAGCAGCAATTCAAGCCTACGTATTTGTACTTCTCTTAAGCCTCTACCTACAAGAAAACACCTAATGGCACATCAAGCACACCCCTATCACATAGTTGACCCTAGCCCATGACCCCTTACAGGAGCTATCGCCGCCCTGCTAATAACCTCCGGAATCGCAATATGATTTCACTTCCACTACATGTCCCTTATACTCATCGGACTGGCTCTTCTGGTTTTCACAGTTATTCAATGATGACGAGACGTAGTTCGAGAAGGAACTTTTCAAGGACATCACACCCCTCCTGTCCAAAAAGGCCTTCGATACGGCATAATCTTATTCATTGCCTCCGAAGTGCTCTTTTTCCTGGGCTTTTTCTGAGCATTCTACCACTCCAGCCTCGCCCCCACCCCTGAACTAGGAGGAATCTGACCTCCCACAGGTATTTCCGCCCTTGACCCATTTGAAGTCCCCCTGCTCAATACCGCCGTTCTCTTGGCCTCTGGAGTAACTGTTACCTGGGCCCACCACAGTATCATAGAAAACAACCGCAAACAAGCCATCTACTCTTTAGGACTAACTATTCTTTTAGGCCTATACTTCACCTTTCTCCAAGCCCTAGAGTACTATGAAGCCCCATTCACCATCGCTGACGGAGTTTACGGAACAACCTTCTTCGTAGCCACCGGTTTTCATGGACTTCACGTTATTATCGGAACAACATTTCTAGCCGTCTGCCTTTTGCGCCAGATTAAACACCACTTCACATCAAGCCACCACTTTGGATTCGAAGCTGCAGCCTGATACTGACACTTCGTTGATGTCGTATGACTTTTCCTTTATGTTTCTATCTACTGATGAGGTTCCTAATTTTTCTAGTACTAACTAGTATAGGTGACTTCCAATCACCTGGTCTTGGCTAAAACCCAAGGAAAAATAATGAATATGCTAACCACCATTTTATGATTCTCCCTGGCTATTTCAGTAATTTTAGCCACAGCCTCATTTTACTTACCCATAATCACCCCCAACCAAGAAAAACTCTCCCCCTACGAATGCGGATTTGACCCGATAGGCTCTGCCCGACTCCCCTTCTCCCTCCGCTTCTTTCTCGTCGCAATTTTATTCCTCTTGTTCGACCTAGAAATTGCCCTTCTCCTCCCAATACCCTGAGCAGACCAACTGCCCGACCCCCTACTCACTTTTACCTGAGCTAGCATTGTTCTTACCCTACTCACCCTCGGCCTCACTTATGAATGAACCCAAGGCGGCCTTGAGTGGGCCGAATAAGCAGTTAGTCTAAACAAAACATTTGATTTCGGCTCAAAAATTTGTGGTTAAACCCCACAACTGCCTAATGACCCCCGTACATTTCGCCTTCTCATCAGCCTTCATACTTGGCCTCACGGGCCTTGCACTTCACCGATCCCACCTATTATCAGCACTGCTCTGCCTAGAAGGAATAATGCTAGCCCTTTTCATCGCACTGTCACTGTGGTCCCTACAATTAAACGCAACCAACCTTTCAACCTCTCCTTTACTTCTACTTGCTTTCTCTGCATGTGAAGCAAGCGCAGGTCTAGCGCTCCTAGTAGCCACCGCTCGCACCCATGGCACAGACAAACTCCAAAATCTCAACCTCCTACAATGCTAACAATTCTTGTGCCCTTAGTTATACTAGCCCCCCTCATCTGAGTGACCCCTGCCAAATGACTTTGACCTGTTTCCTTAACCCATGGCTTCGCAGTAACATTAGTAAGCCTTCACTGACTACAAAACCTATCAGAAAACACCTGATCCTTACTTAACCTCACCATAGGTGTAGACCAAATCTCCGCCCCCCTGCTCGTTCTATCGTGCTGACTTCTGCCCTTGATACTCCTAGCAAGCCAAAACCATATAACCAAAGAACCTGTGAGTCGCCAACGAACATATATCCTTCTTCTAATCTCCCTTCAATTCTTCCTCATCCTAACCTTCACTGCCACCGAATTTATTATATTCTTCATAATGTTTGAAGCCACCCTCATCCCTACCCTAATAATTATTACCCGCTGGGGTAACCAAGCAGAACGATTAAATGCAGGCATCCACTTCTTATTTTATACCCTAATTGGGTCACTCCCTCTTCTTGTTGCCCTCCTAGCCCTACAAAGCTCATTAGGGACCCTATCCTTCTCGTCCCTTTCCTATAATAACTTAAACCTGACAAACTCCTACACAGACACACTTTTATGAGCAGCCTGCCTAATTGCATTCCTGGTAAAATTACCTTTGTATGGAGTCCACCTATGACTCCCCAAAGCACACGTTGAAGCCCCTATTGCTGGCTCAATAGTACTGGCAGCAGTACTACTTAAGCTAGGCGGATATGGCATGATTCGAGTGATAGCCATGCTAACCCCCCTAAACACAGAACTCTCCTACGCTCTTATCATTCTAGCCCTATGAGGCATTCTCATAGCAAGCTCCATCTGCCTTCGACAAACTGACCTAAAATCTCTAATTGCCTACTCCTCTGTAAGCCACATAGGCCTGGTAGTAGGGGGTATTTTAACCCAAACACCTCCAGGACTCACAGGTGCCCTCGTATTAATAATTGCCCACGGTCTAACCTCCTCTGCTCTCTTCAGCCTAGCAAATACCAACTATGAACGGACCCATAGCCGCACAATAATCCTTGCCCGGGGCCTGCAAATTATTCTCCCACTAATAGCAACCTGATGACTCCTCTCCACTTTAGCTAACCTGGCCCTCCCACCCCTCCCAAACTTTACAGGGGAGTTAGTTATTATTCTTGCCCTATTCAACTGATCCTGACTCACTCTAGCCCTTACAGGGCTCGGAATACTAATCACCGCCGCCTACTCCCTTTACATATTCTTAATAACCCAACGGGGTCCCCTCCCTCAACACATCACAACATTAGACCCCTCCTATACCCGAGAACACCTGCTACTCGCACTACACCTGCTACCCTTACTAGCACTAATTTTAAAGCCCGAACTAGTCTGGGGCTTAAGTTGATGTAGATGTAGTTTAGCAAAACATTAGATTGTGATTCTAAAAACAGGGGTTAAACCCCCCTCATCCACCGAGAGAGGCTCGACAGCAATGAAAACTGCTAACTTTCACACCCTTGGTTAAACCCCAAGGCTCACTCATAATGCTCCTAAAGGATAACAGCTCATCCATTGGTCTTAGGAACCAAAAACTCTTGGTGCAAATCCAAGTAGCAGCTATGCATCACCTCCCACTCATAGTAACCTCGAGCATGACCCTTATTTTCATTCTCCTATCTTACCCCATCTTAACCACACTTACCACCAATCATAAACCCCCGCTACTCCCCACAAACATCAAAACAGCAGTAATATTAGCCTTCTTCACCAGCCTTGCCCCCTTGTTCTTATTCTTAAACTTCGGCCTGCAAACAATTTCCACTGACTGAACATGAGCCACTATAAACACCTTCGACATTTCAGTTAGCTTTAAATTTGACCTCTATTCAATCATTTTCACACCCGTCGCTCTTTACGTCACCTGGTCTATTCTAGAATTCGCAACATGATACATACATAACGACCCCTACATAGCCCGCTTCTTTAAATACCTCATAATCTTTTTAATCGCCATAATAATCCTAGTTACAGCCAACAATATATTCCAACTTTTTATCGGATGAGAGGGGGTAGGGATTATATCTTTCCTTCTTATCGGATGGTGATATGCCCGAGCAGATGCAAACACTGCAGCCCTCCAAGCTGTCCTATATAACCGAGTAGGAGACATTGGACTAATCTTCACTATAGCCTGAATAATCACACATCTAGACTCCTGAGAATTCCAACAAATCTTCTACACCGCTAAAGACTTCGACCTTACCCTGCCAGCCCTCGGGCTTATCCTAGCTGCCGCTGGAAAATCAGCCCAATTTGGTCTTCACCCTTGACTTCCCTCTGCCATAGAGGGCCCTACCCCAGTATCTGCCCTACTTCACTCAAGCACCATGGTCGTCGCGGGTATTTTTCTTCTAATTCGCCTTCACCCACTACTAGAAAACAATCAGACCGCTCTGACAACTTGCCTTTGTCTAGGCGCCCTCACTACTTTATTTACCGCCACTTGCGCATTAACCCAAAACGACATTAAAAAAATCGTCGCTTTCTCAACTTCTAGCCAACTAGGACTTATAATAGTTGCCATCGGCTTAAACCAACCACAACTAGCCTTCCTTCACATCTGCACCCACGCATTTTTCAAAGCAATACTTTTCCTCTGCTCAGGATCCACTATCCACAGCCTTAACGACGAACAAGACATCCGAAAAATAGGAGCCATACACCACCTCACCCCGCTAACATCCTCCTGCCTCACTATTGGCAGCCTCGCTCTAACAGGCACCCCATTTCTAGCAGGATTCTTCTCAAAAGACGCTATTATTGAAGCACTTAACACATCTTACCTGAACGCCTGAGCCCTCACTCTCACCCTCCTGGCCACCTCGTTCACCGCAGTTTACAGCCTACGGCTAATTTTCTTTGTATCCATAAACTTCCCACGAATAAACGTCTTTTCCCCAATTAACGAAAATAACCCTGCCGTAATTAAACCCATCAAACGCCTAGCCTGAGGAAGCATTATCACAGGCCTCCTTATCACAACCAACCTAACCCCCACAAAAACCCCAATTTTAACACTTCACCCCTCACTTAAAATAGCAGCACTAACAGTTACAATTATTGGACTTTTAACAGCCCTCGAGCTAGCCAAACTAACAAACACCCAAATAAAAATCCTGCCTAACATTTCCTCCCACCATTTTTCCAATATACTAGGATTTTTCCCCCCAATCATCCACCAACTAATGCCTAAAATAAACCTAATGCTCGGCCAAACTATCGCCACCCAAACTATTGACCAGACTTGATTAGAAAAAACAGGCCCCAAAGCCCTCTCTTATTCTAATATAATTATAGCCACCTCAACCAGCAACATTCAACAAGGATTAATTAAAACATACTTAACCATATTTCTTATTACCGTGATGATGGCCTCCCTCCTTATCCTCCTCTCTTTAACCACCTAAACTGCACGAAGAGCCCCTCGACTGAGACCACGAGTTAACTCTAACACAACAAATAGCGTTAACAATAAAACTCAGGCACTAACAGCCAATACATACCCCCCTCAAGAATACACTTGGGCAACTCCCCCCACATCCCCTCGCAAGAAAAAAAACTCCTCCAACTCATCTACCACAACCCAAGACAACTCATACCAACCGCCTCATAACAAACATCCCCCTACAAGCACCCCCGCCAGGTACACCACCCCGTACACCATCACAGATCAGCTACCCCAGCTCTCAGGGTACGGCTCAGCTGCTAACGCAGCTGAATAAGCAAACACAACTAATATGCCCCCTAAATAGATTAAAAATAAAACTAAAGACAAAAACGACCCCCCATGCCCCACCAAAACCACGCACCCCACCCCCGCCGTCACCACTAACCCCAACGCACCAAAATAAGGCGAAGGGTTTGAAGCTACAGCCACAAGACCTAATACAAGCAAAAACAAAACTAAAAATAAAACAAAAGTCATAATTCCTGCTAGGACTTCAACCTAAACCAATGACTTGAAAAACCACCGTTGTTATTCAACTACAAGAACCTTAATGGCCAGCCTACGAAAATCCCACCCCCTACTCAAAATCGCTAACGATGCTCTAATTGACCTCCCCACCCCCGCTAATATCTCCGCTTGATGAAACTTCGGTTCTCTTCTGGGACTATGTTTAATCACTCAGATCCTCACAGGACTATTTCTCGCCATACACTTTACTGCAGACATCACTACCGCCTTCTCATCCGTAGCCCACATCTGCCGAGATGTAAACTACGGCTGACTAATCCGCAATATCCACGCTAACGGCGCATCTTTTTTCTTCATTTGTATTTACCTCCATATCGGCCGAGGGCTCTACTACGGTTCTTTCCTTTATAAAGAAACTTGAAACATTGGAGTAGTTCTCCTACTCCTAGTAATAGCCACTGCTTTCGTAGGATACGTTCTTCCCTGAGGGCAGATGTCATTCTGGGGGGCCACTGTAATTACCAACCTACTATCAGCAATCCCATACGTAGGAAACACCCTAGTTCAATGAATTTGAGGTGGATTTTCCGTGGACAACGCCACCCTCACACGATTCTTTGCCTTCCACTTCCTCCTTCCTTTTATCATTGTCGCCGCCAGCATCCTACACCTCCTCTTCCTTCACGAAACCGGATCAACTAACCCCGCCGGACTAAACTCGGACTCAGATAAAGTTTCCTTTCACCCCTACTTCTCTTACAAAGACCTCCTAGGATTTGCCATTCTGTTGACTACTCTAACATCACTAGCCTTATTCTCACCTAATCTCTTAGGAGACCCAGACAACTTCACCCCCGCAAACCCGCTCGTCACCCCTCCCCACATTAAACCAGAATGATACTTCCTTTTTGCCTACGCAATCCTTCGCTCTATCCCTAATAAACTAGGGGGAGTCCTCGCCCTACTATCCGCCATTTTAATCCTCATAGTAGTTCCTGCCCTCCACACATCTAAACAACGAAGCTTAACATTCCGCCCCCTATCACAAATCGTTTTCTGACTCCTGGTTGCAGACGTAGTCGTCCTTACATGAATCGGAGGAATGCCCGTCGAAGACCCCTACGTTATCATTGGACAAGTAGCATCTATCCTTTATTTCCTAATTTTCCTTGTTCTCATGCCTTTAACTGGCCTTCTAGAAAACAAGGCATTTTCATGAAAGTGCACTAGTAGCTCAGTAAAAGAGCGTCGGTCTTGTAAACCGGAGGTCGGAGGTTAGATCCTCCCTACTGCTCAGAAAAAAAAGACTTAAACTCTTACCCCTAACGCCCAAAGCTAGTATTCTCTATTAAACTACTTTCTGTAAGCTTTTACAGCATTAAAAATATTTTTAGTACATATATGTATTTATACCATTAATATATTTTAACCATTTCATATAATGCATCCCGACATTAATTAAAATTCCACAAACCTCGAATTTAACCATTCGATTCATAAGTATTAAAACGAAGCTAGACAAAAACCATTAAATTCAAATATAATAAGACCTTTCTAAAGTATAAATCGAAACTTCAACTTTCAATAAAATCTTCATACAGTCAAGATATACTTTGACCCAACATCTCGTCAATCTCACCAAAACAAGATGCTCACAATATTTAACTAAAGGCAGATACACTTTGATTCAACATCCCGTCATACCTCAAAATTAATGCGCAGTAAGAGACCACCAACTGGCTCATTTCTTAAAGTTAATCATCCATGTAAGGTCAGGGGTAATAATTGTGGGGGTTTCACTCAGTGAACTATTCCTGGCATTTGGTTCCTATTTCAGGGCCATATATTGATATTATCCCCCATTCTTTCATCGACGCTTGCATAAGTTAATGCGTTTAACCATACTCCTCGTTACCCAGCAAGCCGAGCGTTCACTCCAGCGAGCAAGGGGTTTTTCTTTTTTTTTTTCCTTTTCACTTGGCATTTCAGAGCGCACACGGTCCTAGTTGACAAGGTAGAACATTTTCCTTGGAACAAAGAATTAGTATGAATGATAAAAAGATATACATAGAAGAATTGCTTAACTGTTATCAAGAGCATAATATGTGTTTATTACTCCTATCTTTCCTAAGATCGCCCCCTTCTTAACAACTCCTCGTCTCATGACGTTTTTTCGCGTCAAACCCCCCTACCCCCTAAACTCCCGAAGTCCTTAACACTCCTGCAAACCCCCCGGAAACAGGAAGACCTCTAAGAATTTTCAACATTCCTCCCCAAAACAAATGTAATTTATAATATTACATTATTAAAAACTTATTAAATCAAATTTTCCACTACTAACCCCGGACCTTTTTTTACCACATTTTTATGTCCTGACTAACTATTTAAAACCATATATAAAACACCTATTTTTCACTTTAATATATTATTTAAATTATGCG